GAAAGATACCAAAGCAGTCCTGTATCAGACTGGCTGTCTTCTTGTAGTTGGATCCCCAAGTTTTTGGAATGCTCCAAACTCTACTTGAGCATCCAAATCTGGGTCAATACCAGCAAAAACATCTCTGAACAAGGTTCTAGCACCATGCCAAATGTGCCCGAAGAAGAAGAGCAAAGCAAACGAAGCATGCCCAAAAGTAAACCAACCCCTTGGACTGCTACGAAAAACACCATCGGATTTCAAAGTCGCACGATCTAATTCAAAAATTTCACCCAATTGAGCGCGTCTAGCATATTTTTTCACAGTAGCAGGATCACTATAACTGACTCCATTGAGTTCACCACCGTAGAACTCAACGGTTACACCTACTTGTTCAACACTATACTTCGATTCTGCCCTTCTAAAAGGAACATCAGCTCTAACAATTCCATCGCCGTCTACCAAAACGACTGGAAATGTTTCAAAAAAAGTAGGCATACGACGTACAAAAAGCTCACGGCCTTCTTTATCTCTAAAGATAGGGTGTCCTAACCATCCAACCGCTATTCCATCTCCGTTATCCATTGAGCCTGCCCTGAATAATCCTCCTTTTGCCGGATTATTGCCGATATAATCATAAAAAGCTAATTTTTCAGGAATTTTAGACCAGGCTTCTGATAAACTTTGATTTTCGGCTAGCCCAGCGCTAATTCTTCGATATATCTCTTGCTGGAAGTAACCCTGATCCCATTGATAGCGAGTCGGGCCAAATAATTCGATGGGGGTAGTTGCTGAACCATACCACATAGTTCCAGCAACAACAAAAGCTGCAAAAAAGACAGCTGCGATACTACTGGAAAGTACGGTTTCAATATTTCCCATACGCAATCCTTTGTATAGACGTTGTGGCGGTCGGACGCTAAGATGGAATAAACCCGCTAATATGCCCAATGTACCTGCTGCAATATGATGAGAAGCTATTCCTCCCGGAACAAAAGGATCAAACCCTTCCACGCCCCACGACGGATTTACAGGTTGTACTTTTCCCGTTAGTCCATAAGGATCGGACACCCATATTCCGGGACCATACAAGCCTGTTACATGAAATGCACCAAAACCAAAGCAAGCCACCCCGGAGAGAAATAAATGAATTCCAAAGATCTTGGGCAAATCCAAAGAAGGTTTTCCTGTCCGTTCATCACAAAATATTTCTAGATCCCAATAGACCCAATGCCAGATAGCTGCCAAAAAGCATAAGCCAGAAAACACAATATGTGCCCCAGCTACACCTTCGTAACTCCAAATTCCCGGATTCGTTACAGTCCCTCCTGTGATACTCCAACCTCCCCATGAATTGGTTATTCCTAACCGAGTCATGAAGGGAATAACGAACATACCCTGTCTCCACATTGGATCAAGAACAGGGTCAGAAGGATCAAAAACTGCTAATTCATACAGAGCCATCGAGCCCGCCCAACCAGCAACCAGAGCTGTATGCATTATATGAACGGAAAGCAACCGGCCGGGATCATTCAATACAACGGTATGAACACGATACCAAGGCAAACCCATAGAAAATACCCCTTTATCAAAGAAAAATAGACACTACGTAACTTTATTGCATTGAAAAATTGCATTGAAAAAAACTATACTATGACTATCCTATGGACCTCCCTTGTTCGGTGGATTATTTCCTAAGAAGGGCTAGGTTACTATTTATTCTATTCTGTTTGTAATAATGGAATAATTCTGTTCGTAGGAACAAAGAGAAGCAGATTTATTCTATACTCGATAAGTACCAATACGCAATGGGGGGTTGGTACCATTTTCTATGAGTAAATGTTTATCATTAGAAGGACTTATTCGTAAAAATTTTCCTTTATTTATTTTGTCTTTCTTTCTAAATTTTTCTAATTTATGGATAAAATAAATATGATAAAGCCAATATTATAAAGACAATAAAACCATATTGTTACGTTTCCACATCAAAGTGAAATATAGTATTTAGTTCTTTTTTCTTTCAATTCATGCCTATTGGTGTTCCAAAAGTACCTTTCCGCAGTCCTGGAGAGGAAGATGCATCTTGGGTTGACGTATAGTGCGACTTGTCAGATATATTGGGTCATATGGGATTTCCCCGTTCTCTCCCCCGATCGAGATATCCTCTGTTTCGCCCAAGAAAGAGAAATTGAATCATCAAAAAATTGGAGCGTGAAGTGCAATTAGATGCATTCTTTGGGGAGATTCATAGTACTATTATCAATTAGAATAATTTATGGTTGGCTTTGGTTGGACTAAAAATGAAGTATCCAGGCTCCGTTTAGAAAAAACCCAATTGGTAATATATCTATGATTACTACATGTATCATAAATGATTGCTGTTTGTTATTTGTAAAGTCATAACAAAAAGAAATGGTGATGGGAAGATTTGTCCTATATGTGCAAATCCAAATCGGGCAGATCTTTACCCGGAGTAGAGCATAGACCTAAAAAGATGAAAGAGACCCATTCAGGAACAAGA